TTGGGTAGGTTAAATGGGTTTGTTGCTAGGTGTAATGTTACGTAATCCTTTTCATTTGGTTGAGTTCAGTCCATGGCCCTTTACTGCGGCAAGGGGGGCGTTGTTTTTAACTGTAGGTTTGGTGAGTTGGTTTCATGGAAAGGGTCTAGGTTTAATGTTGATTGGTGTTGTGGTTATTATTTTAACTATGATGCAATGGTGGCGTGATGTTGTTCGTGAGGGGACTTATCAAGGTTACCATACTAGTTGGGTTGGTGGGAATCTTCGTTGGGGTATGGTTTTGTTTATTTTTTCTGAGGTGTGTTTTTTTTTTGCTTTTTTTTGGGGGTTTTTTCATAGAAGGCTTGTTCCTACTGTGGAGTTAGGTTGTGTCTGGCCTCCTGTTGGTATTTTACCACTTAATCCTTTTAAGGTTCCATTATTAAATACAGCTGTGTTGTTGGGTTCTGGTGTAAGGGTTACTTGAGCTCATCATGGGTTGGTAAGGGGAAGGCGAGAGGAAGCTTTGTATGGGTTGGGTTTGACGGTTTTGTTGGGGTTGTATTTTACAGCTCTTCAGTGGGGGGAGTACCAGGAGGTTTCTTTTAGGGTAGCGGATGGAGTGTATGGGTCTACTTTTTTTGTAATAACTGGGTTTCATGGATTGCATGTGTTGATTGGTAGGGTTTTTTTAGTTGTGTGTACAGTTCGATGTTATTTACACCATTTTTCGGTTTCTCACCATTTTGGGTTTGAGGCTGCTGCTTGGTATTGACATTTTGTGGATGTTGTTTGAATTTTTTTGTATTTGTGTATTTATTGATGAGGTTCTTAATCTGTAATCAGGTTGGGTGTTTGTTGTATTAATGTTAGGTATTATAATGCTAATAGATATTTTTTCATCTTTGGATGCTGGGTTGAGTTTTGGTATTAGAGTTTGAGGATTTGTTTGGTTGAGTGGATTTGTTGGGTTATTGGTTTGTGTGGTTCAATTTTGGGTGGGGGTTTGTGGGTTAAGGGTGAGTTTTTTTTTGTTGGGTGAGTTGGTTTTTGGGTTGGTGAAGACTTGTTCTGGTAAGTTTTTTGGGGGTTTTGCTTTGGGGCAGGTTTCGTTATTTGTGGTTATTTTTTCTTTAAATATTTCTGGGATGGTACCTGATGTGTTTAGTCCGACTAGCCATTTGTCTTTGACTTTTGTGTTAGCTAGGGTGGTTTGGTTTTGTTTAATTTTTAGGGGTTGATATTTTTCTTGGGGGCATAGTGCTGGTCAATTGGTACCTACGGGTAGACCGGTTGGATTAATTCCGTTACTTGTATTGATTGAGAGTATTAGAATTTTAATTCGTCCAATTACTTTGGGGGTTCGATTGGCTGCGAATATTACTATGGGGCATCTTATGTTGCATGTTATTGGTGGGTATGTGGCGGAGTTTTTTTGTGGGGCGAGATTGGTTGGGATCTTGTTTGGAGGTTTGGTAATATGGGGGTATGTAATCTTTGAGTTTGCTGTTAGGTTTTTACAAGCTTATGTGTTTGTTTTGTTAGTCGGGTTATACTCTTCTGATCATCCTTTGTCGCGGGCACATTAGGTTTGTAGGGAAAGAATTAGTTAAATTATAATTTGAATTTGTCAAGTTCATGTTACCCTGTGAGGGTATTCTTTTGTGCCTCAGTTAAGTCCTATGTCTTGGGTTTTGGTTTTTGGAGTTTTGTTGGTTTGTGTGATTTTATTTATAGTTAGTGTTTGGTGAGGGGTTGTGGGTGAATACAAGATTACTGGTAAGAATAAGGTTGGTGGGATTGTGGGAGGTGCTAAGGGTTTAAGGGTAAAGTGAGGATTTGGTAAGAAGTTTGGGTTGAATAGACAGAAGTAAGTTGATTTATTATATGTGGGTTTTTCCTGTTGTGGGTGTCGGGGTTATTGGGGTTTTGATTGGGGGTGTGTGTTTGATTGCTCAGCGAAAAAGGCTTTTTGGAGTTTTGCTGAGAATGGAGGTTTTTACTTTGGGGATTTATGTTATAATTTTTGGTGTGGTTTATTTGTTGAGGAGGTTGAGGAGTGTATGTTTGGTGTTCTTGGCTTTTGGGGTGTGTGAGGCGGCGTTGGGGTTGAGTGTGTTGGTTTCGTTAATTCGTAGCACTGGTAGTGATTACGTTAGGGGGTTGGTTTCTGGTCATTTTTAGTTTGTTAGTAATTAGGATTTTAGTTGTTGGGGTTTGGGTGATTAGACTAAGGGTGTTTTGATGGAGGTTTGTTTGGGTATGTATTGTTATGTTTTTGGTTAGTCTTGAAGTGTGATTTAGTTCATTTGGGTTAGTGAGTTGTTGAGGAGATTTTTTGATAGTAGATAATTTTTCTTTTAGGCTTGTTTCTTTGACGATTTTAATTTCGGGGTTAAGAGTGTTGGCTAGTGTGCGAGATATTGGGAAGAGGGGTAATAAGTCTAGTAGGTTTGTTTTTGTGGTTTTGGTGTTGACTTTGGTACTTGTTTTTTCCTTTAGGGTTGGATCTTTATTAATTTTTTACGTTTTATTTGAGTTTAGGCTTATTCCTATTTTATTAATTATTTTGGGGTGGGGGTATCAGCCGGAGCGATTACAAGCTGGTAAATATATAATACTTTATACTGTTAGTGCTTCTCTTCCTTTATTGGTTTTAATTATTTTGGTTTTAGGGGAGGAGGGGTCTGTTTTTTGGGGGTTGGGTTGTGGGGGATTTGGTAGTGGCTGGTTGGTGAGTATTTGTGCTTCTTTGGCTTTTTTAGTGAAGTTGCCTGTTTACGGGTTTCATTTGTGGTTGCCAAAGGCTCATGTTGAGGCACCTGTGGCTGGGTCTATAATTTTGGCTGGTGTGTTGTTGAAGTTAGGCGGTTATGGGTTGATTCGTTTTTTTTACTTATTAGGCTTGTTTAGCTCCTTATCAATTAGTGTGGTGTTTTGTCTTGGACTTGGTGGTGGTGTAGTTGCTAGGATGGTTTGTTTTGTTCAGAGTGATGTGAAGGCATTGGTGGCTTATTCTTCAATTGGGCATATAAGTCTGGTTTTGGGTGGTGTATACTCAAATACAGATTGGGGATGGTTGGGTTGTTTAATTATAATGGTTGCCCATGGGTTGTGTTCTTCTGGAATATTTTTTTTGGCTGGTGAAACTTATAAAGGTTATCATACTCGCAGGTTATATTTAATTAAGGGTGGGTTGGTTATGATTCCTGGGGTTGCTTTATGTTGATTTTTAATATGTGCTATTAATATGGCTGCTCCGCCGTCTTTGAATTTGTGGGGAGAGTTAATACTTGGAATTTCTATTTTGAGATATTCTATTATTTTTGCTTTTTTTACCGGGGTTATAACTTTTTTGAGGGGTTTGTATTCTTGATATGTGTATTCGTCTACACAGCATGGTCAGTGTCCGTTTTGGGTGCGAGGTGGGGTTGTGTTAGAAGAATTTATTTGTTATGTGGTGTGTTTTATATTAGTGATGCCTCTTTGGGGGGTAAGGGTGTTTTTAATAAGTTTTTGTTAAAAAGTAGAGGTTTATTTATATATTTTGTATTTGAGTAAAATAGTTAGAAGTAAGGTCGTAAAGCTCCACTCTTTGGTTTACATAGTTTTACTGTTGCTACCATGGTAAATAAGAGGATACAAGCCAAAAGGATAATACATTTTTCACCATTGGTGGAATATAGGAATCTTAAAGCATAGGTGCTATCGTTGATTCTTAATCTTAAGTTTGGGTTTGTTTGGTGGTTTGGGGTAGAATTAAAATTATTAATACTTAGAATGATAATTGTGGTGAGGACAATTGGTATTAGTTGGTTGTTAATGGCGAAAGTTATGTTGGGGGTTAGTGATGCAATATATGCAAATATTACAAGCATTCCGCCAATGAAAATGAAAAAGAGTATGTAGGCATATCATGGGCTTATTGTGGCAACAATTGTGCAAGTGATGAAGGCTAGGAGAAGAATTATTATACCTAATGATAGTGGGTATATTGGGAGGGTTATTCTTAATACTGAATAAATTCAAATGGTGAGTAATGATAGTAGCGTAATAACAGCAGCTGTAGTTGCTGGAGTTATACTGACCTGATTTGGGCTTCCTGCTTGGAAGGCAGTTGTACTAGCTATACTTTCAGTATTGGTAGATTGTAATATTAAAGTCTGGGGTTACATTATAATAAATATTAGTGGGGTGGATACTAGCAGAATGGCTAGGCTAGTCGGGAGGAAGGATTTTCAGGCTATTGCTATTAATAAGTCATATCGATATCGGGGAAGAGTGGCTCGTGCTCACAAAAATATAACAGCTACTGGGGTTGATATTAATAGGGTGCCAGTTAGTATGCAGGCGGTGAGGAGTCTTATTATTAAGATGTTACTGTATTCAGCTATGAAGAGAAAAGCAAAACCGGCTCCGCCATATTCAACATTAAATCCGGAAACTAGTTCTGATTCCCCTTCTGCGAAGTCAAATGGGGCTCGGTTTGTCTCTGCTAAAATAACTGCGGTTCATATGGTAGCTAATGGGATTGAAAGGGTGATGGTGGGTATGGAAAAGTTAATTGAGCGGATCGTTACTATATCTATTTGTATTATTAAAAATAAATAGAAGATAATGATTAGTGTTATTGTTACTTCATAGGAAATGGTTTGAGCTATGGCTCGGATAGCCCCTAGAAGGGCATATTTGGAGTTTGAGGCCCAGCCTGCTATGAGAGTTGTGTATACAGCTAGGGAGGAGATACATAAAAATAAGAATATACCTAAGACTATTTGAGATGATAATATAAAGGATGGGAATAGTTGTCAGAGTCTGAGTGCTAAAATTAGTATAATAGTTGGGGTAAGAATAAAGGGTAAGTAATTTGAGGAGGTTGGTATTACTCACTCTTTTACGAAAAGTTTTAATGCATCTGCTAAAGGTTGGGGGATTCCCATAAGTCCAACTTTATTTGGGCCCTTTCGAATTTGGAAGTATCCAAGGGCTTTGCGTTCAAGGAGGGTAAAAAATGCTACACCTAGTAAAATTAAGAGGTATGTTATAAAGGTGGAAATTACGTGGGGGATAATTAGTGAAGGGAGGTGTTCTCCTTGATCAGAGCTTAAATCTGAGGCACTTTTCTGCCACTTCACTTCAAAAAGGGTTGTGTGGCCTTTTACTCGGTGTAAACGAGTGGTAATTTATATACTACTTTTTGGTTATAGAAAGTATCGGGGTGTTTAGTCCATAATCTACCTCATCAGAGTAGTCCGTTCTTCCGGCGCAATACTAGCGGTTATGATGCCTTGGCAGTTGCTTTGATAAAGTTGCAGTTTATGGTAATATGGAAGTATATACTACAAGGCAGTTGGGTTGAAAGCGGAGTCTTTGGCTCCGTTTAATGATTCAAATTCATTTGTGACAGATCACTAGCTCTCAGTTATATACAAGGAAATTGTTTAATAAAAGAATTTATATACTTTGCGAACGATTTCTTGACAATGGGCCATGGCCTTACGTTTTTAAGGGTGGAAAGAGGGCACAGTAAGTTTGAAATATAAAAGATAGGATTAAGCCATTAAGAGTACTTTACACTGAAATTGACTTAATAAAAGAAAAGACGGTAGGATTAAGCCATTAAGAGTACTTTACACTGAAATTGACTTAATAAAAGAAAAGACGGTAGGATTAAGCCATTAAGAGTACTTTACACTCTTGTTGAGTGTGGTTTAATTGCGGTTGCATAGCTACAATGAAATTTGTTGAGTTGTTTGGGGCTCCTTTATTGTGTTCTGTTTTTTTATTATTTGTTAGTTTGATGTTGTGGGTGTTTGGGTTTTGTGGAATTATTGGGAATGGTGGGGGGTATATGGTTGAATGACAGTTTTTTTATCTTTGTGGGGTTGATTGGACTTTACCTATTGTGGTTGATCATATAAGTGTTGTGTTTTCTTGTTTTGTTTGTTTAATTTCTGGCTCGGTTTCCTTGTTTAGAATATCTTATATGGAGGGAGAGGTGTTTTTGCGGCGATTTATGTTGTTGATTATGGCTTTTGTGGGGTCGATAAATTTGCTTATTTATGTTTCTAGGTTGATTACGGTTCTTTTGGGGTGAGATGGTTTGGGGATTGTGTCTTTTGCTTTAGTTATTTATTATCAGAATAAGAAATCTTTAGCGGCTGGTATGTTAACTGTATTAGTTAATCGGATTGGAGATGCTTTGTTAATTTTATCAATTTGTTTTTTGGTAAATTGGGGGGAGTGGTCTTTTGGTTACGGGTTATTTGGGAGTTTTGGCGTAGTGATTTGTTGTTTGGTGGTTTTGGGGGCTATGACAAAAAGGGCTCAAATCCCGTTTTCTGCTTGGTTACCGGCAGCAATAGCTGCTCCTACCCCAGTATCGGCATTGGTTCACTCTTCTACTTTAGTTACAGCGGGTGTTTATTTGATTATCCGATTTTATAGCTCTTTAATTGAGAGTCCTGAGATTTTGTGGTTTTTGAGGAAAGTTGGGGGTTTGACTTTGTTAATGGCTGGATTGAGGGCTTGTTTTGAGGTTGATTTAAAAAAAATTATTGCTTTGTCAACTCTTAGGCAGCTTGGTCTTATAATATTTACTGTTGGTATAGGTTATCCTATAATTGCTGTATTTCATCTTTTTACTCATGCTTTATTTAAGGCTTTGTTATTTTTGTGTGCTGGATCAATTATTCATTCTAGTATGGATACTCAGGATGGTCGAATTTTAGGTAGAGTTGGTCAATTGTTACCATTTAGGAGTGGATGTTTGGTTTTGAGGAGTGCGGTGTTGTGCGGGATGCCTTTTCTTAGGGGGTTTTATTCTAAGGATCTGATTTTGGAGGGGGCTTTTAGAGGTTTTAGAGGTAGGTTTGAGGTTTTTGTTTTGGTGGTGGGGGCTGGTCTTAGGTTAGTATATAGGTTGCGGATTTGTCTTATGGGGGTGTTTGGGCAAAGATTTGGGAGCTCTTTGTGTTCGTTTGTGGTTGAGAGAGGGTATATTGTTGTTTCTATTTGTGTTTTGGTTGTTGGGTCAATTGTGGGGGGGTGATTTCTACAGTTGGTTTGGGTGGCTGTAAATGGGTTTGATTTAGTCGGTGTTTTGGGAAAAATAACTATTAGGTTCATTACATTTTTAGGGTTGATTTATGCAGTGGTAGGGTTGTTGAAAGCACAGAAGGTGGGGCAGAGATTGTTGGGGGGATTAAATTGATTCTTATCTAGGATATGATTTATGAATTTGGTATCTGGGAGGCTGATGTCTGGTGTTGGGTTGAAGGGTGGTTTGTCGATGCATTTATGTTTAGACTTAGGCTGGATGGAAGTTTTAGGTGGGCAGGGTGTTTTTAAGGTTGTTAGCAGTGGGATTAGGATTTTTTATATTGTACAAAGTGGAAGGTTATTAACTTTTCTTCGAGTTTTTTTAGTCTTTTTAGGTTTCATTTTTATTGTTTTTCCTTTTAATTTTTAGAATTATTATGGTATTTTGGGGAGTAATAAGTTAGATATAGGTTTATGGGTGATAATGGTGGTTGGTAGGTAAGTTGTTGTTAGAGTAGTGATGGGAGGGAATGGTTTTTGAGCACAATATATATTATAATATTTTATAGAAGAGGATGAGTGAAATAATTCACAAAAGGATGGAAAAGGGCAGATGCCGTTTTAACATTTTCAGTGTTATGTTTTAATTTTAAACTACTTGTCCAATTGGTTGTACCTTGAGGGGAGTAGAATACCAGGAGGTCTCATGCTTTGTTTGTTGCTGGAGAGATTAAAAAGAAGATGAAGTAAGCAGTAGAAAAGGTTTGGCCAATTCAAATGAAGGGATCTTCTACTGGTTGTTTACCAATTCAAGTGAGAATAAGGAATACTCTTACAAATAACCAAAAAAGGGTTTGGTTTAGTGGGTAGAATGAGTTGGAGCGTATGGTGTTTAGGTGAGTTAGAGGCATAAGGACTAAGATAAGAATTGATATAACCAGGGCGATAACACCACCTAATTTATTAGGGATAGAGCGTAAGATTGCATAGGCAAATAGGAAGTATCATTCTGGTTGAATGTGAACAGGGGTTCTTAGGGGATTTGCCGGGATAAAATTTTCTGGGTCAGTTAAGAGGTTTGGGGAAAATAGGCAAATGGAGGTTAGTATTCTTAGGAGTACAACAAATCCAACTGTGTCTTTGGTTGTGTAGAAGACGTGAAATGGAATAAGATTGGTGTTTGAGGAGATACCTAGTGGGTTATTGGATCCAGTTTCATGGAGGAATAGGAGGTGTATTGCAGCTAAAGCTGCAATGGCAAATGGGAGGACGAAGTGAAGGACGAAAAATCGATTCAAGGTTGCGTTAGATACTGAGAATCCTCCTCATAGTCAATATACTAAAGTTTTTCCAATATATGGGATTGCTGATAATAAATTAGTAATAACAGTGGCACCCCAAAAAGATATTTGTCCTCATGGAAGGACGTAACCTAGAAAAGCTGTTGCCATAGTTAAGAACAGAAGGATGATGCCGATGTTTCAAGTTTCTTTTGCTAAGTAGGAGCCATAGTATATACCTCGACCTGTGTGTAGATAGATACAGACAAAAAAGAATGAAGCGCCGTTTGCATGAATAGTACGTATAAGTCAACCATGGTTTACGTCTCGTGAAATGTGGGCTACTGAATAAAATGCAAGGTCTACGTTAGGGGTGTAGTGTATAGCAAGAAATAACCCTGTAATGATTTGGGTGATTAGGCATAGGCCTAGTAGGGATCCGAAGTTCCATCATGTGGATAAGTTTGTTGGGGCTGGAAGGTCATATAGAGAGTTGTTTAGAATTTTAATGATTGGGTGTTGTTTTCGTGTTGGTATTTTGATTCAGGAAATTAGTGTGGCTAAATTTAAAACTCCCAAAGTTTTTGTTTTATTTAAACTATTTCTTGGAATAAGTGGGTAGGGTAGGTGGAGTATGATCACTATCTATTAGGTAACAGCTAATTGCTTATATAAGCTTCATCCCTTTTTGTGGGTGGATTAGGGTTTTATTGGCAAGTAAGTGTTTAAGCTTATTTATTGATTCTAAGTCAATGGTATTATTATACTAACTTGCTTAATGTAGTATAAGTTAGGATTATAGTTAGGATTGTTTAGGGATGGATGCTCATATGTGTTGCATTTCTTGGGGTCCTTTCGTACAATCAAGAAAGTTGTTTAGGCTAAGGAGATAGAAACCAACCTAGCTTGCGCCGGTCTTAACTCAGCTCGTGTAAGGGTATAATAGTCGAACAGACTATCCTGTCATAGCGGTTGCACTTATGTGGATATCCTTAAGCCAACATCGAGGTCGCAAACCCAACTTTCGATGTGTACTCTCAAATTGGATTACGCTGTTATCCCCGGGGTAACTTCTTTTTGGCCCTTATCAAGTTTTGTATACTTTGGGTAAAAAGTCGGAAGTTTGGGTGGTTCCGAGATTGCCCCAATCAAACCTTTATGTTTTTATGTTTTGAGCATGTAAAGACTAGAAAAGGTAAAGTTCCGCGGGGTCTTTTCGTCTTCCTTTGTTATCTGGGTCTTTTCACTCAGATGAAAAATTATTTTTTAATACAGGGTATAGGTGTCCCTAGTCTTGCCATTCACTGGCCTTCAATTAAAAGGCTATTTATTACGCTACCTTAGCACGCTCACGCTAACGCGGCCGTTTAAAAGTTTCACTGGGCAGGCATTATCTTTTATATATATAAGCAAAAGACGATGTTTTTGGTAAACAGGCAGGGGAATTTGTTGCCGAGTTCACTCTGTATGATTTGGGTAAGAAGTTGTTTATTGAATTAAATTTGTTGATATTTTTAATATTTGTTTTTTGGAATACTAATAGGATGCCTGTTTGTTAGTAAAGGGTGTTTAATACTAGATTTCGCTTTGAGTTAAAATTTTGATTTTTATATTGTGTTGTTGGAATTTATTAGCTAGAACGCTGTTTTGGTGGCTGCTTTTAAGTCTACATTAAAGGTGAGGTGTGAGAATTATTTTAGATTGTTCTTTTAGGCTAGTCCTTAAAAGGTTGATTCCTATAGTTTAGCTTGAAGTTAAGATTACTATAGGACAGTACTTTGATACTTTTTGCGGAAAACCAGCTATCTAATTATGTGAAAGGCTTCTTACTTCTACTAAGAACTAGTTTTTTTAATTATGAAACATTAAGTTTTAGAATTTAGTAGCTCACAATTATTCGGGAGTAGTATGATCTTTACGCTTTTGTTGCTCCTCCATGATGCAAAAGGGATAAGTTATTATCTTTTCTGTGGTTAGCAAAGGTTGGTGGTCCTTGCGGTTGTTTAGTTTGTAGAAGTTTTGTTAAGATACTATAAAGTATAAAAAATTTTTTTTATGATGTGTGGGGTATTTGATGTATTAGGCGTACAAAGGGGGTGGCCCGTATAAAGAGCTACAATCTTTTGCCTGATGCTCGGCCACTTTGTTTATGGATTGGAGCCTTGGAGGTGTTTATCTTATTTTCGGTTTACAAGACCGATGCTTAGAATTAAGCTTCTCAGGGCTTATCCAGAAGTAAAGACTGTAGTCGAGTTAAAAGCTCGATGCCTATTCTCGGCCATCGTGGATTTATCGATAGGGGCAATTTCCATTACCCCTACTGTGTTACGACTTATCCAACTTTATTGTCGGAGTGACGGGCGATTTGTGCGTGCTTTAGTTCTTGTTCAGGTTTATTTGATATATAAAACCTTACTTTCAAGTCCTCTTTTGTTTAATTTTTAAGATTAAACTTCAGTAGGGTTGGCTAGTTGTATCCCATGGGACAGCTTTCCATTGGCTGTATGTCACCTGAATTATTAGGAATGTGAGCCTAATTGCTTCCTTTGTTTGTCTTTTCTGAGCAAGCTTAAACGGCCATACACAAGCTGTAATGCAAGGAAAGCTTGGGTTTATCGTGGGTTATCGGTTTAAGTCACAGGATCCCCTGATGAGGAGTAGAGCACCGCCATATTGTTTGAGTTTTAAACTTTCGTTTTTAGTATTCTTTTGTGTGTTAGGCCACACAGTAGTCGGGTATCTAATCCGAGTTCTGAGGTTGTGGTTTGAGTGGATAAGGTGAGTAAGACTTAGCTGGGTGTGGTTGTAATGTATTTTTTACGTAGGAAGATTAATCTTGTAGTCTTTCAGATGGTAGATAATCCTAGGTCTGTTAAGAATTAACTTGGGATAGTGGTATAACCGCGACTGCTGGCACCACTTTTGTCATCCCTTAGGTACTTTGTTTCTATAGCTTAGTTACCTAACTTCTATAATATAAGACATTGGTGTTGTGGGAGAACCTTAGACCATAGGATTGGGGGTCTGGCTTTTACTATAAAAATAAACCTCTTGAAGGTTGAAGAATAGGTATTAGCTAAGTACACAATGTGTGTGGGCTACCATATGTAGTTTAAGTGATAAAGTTAATTATTTACATCAATGAAATATTTGTGATAAAGCGAGGGTATGGGAAATATACCTATTTATGGGCCGAAACCATAATACTTTGTAGTTTCTTGCTTTGGTTAGGGATTGATTAATAAGGTATCAATTAAAGCTTTGAAGGCTATTAGTTTTTTTAGCTTAAATCCCTTAGGTTGGTTAGTAGGGAGAGTGAGGTCTATTTTTGGGTTATGGGCCCAACAGCTTGTGTTAGCTTACCCTGCTTAGAAGTAAAAAATAACAAATGATAGTGGTAGGAATTGAGATAAAAGGAAAATGGTTGATGCCTTTGAAGTAATTTTGGGTTTAGAAAAGTGTGTTTTATTTAAGAGTAGGAGTGGTGAGAGAGTGAGGGATAGATAGTAAAATAGGCTTGTTATAGCACCTAGAATTAAGCTGAGAATGATAATTGTTGAGGCTTCTGTAAAGTATAAGACTAGGAGTTTTATAATGAAGCCTGTGAGGGGGGGGAGGCCCCTAAGTGAAAGGATTGTAATGGCTAGTAATATGGAGTCATAAGGTTCTTTAAAAGAAAGAAGTTGTTTATGTAGTTTTGTGGATTGTTTTGTTAAACATGAATAGATGGAAATTGTAATTAAAATGTAGGTTGTAATGTAGAGTGTCAGGATTGGAGTGGGACTACTCACACTAGCTAGTATTCATCCTGTATGTGCGATTGAAGAGTAGGTAAGTAAGGATCGAATATCTGTTTGGTTTACTCCAGCGATTCCCCCTCATAGTGCGCTAATTGCTGCAATGGGTAGGATTTTAGTTCTAAGCATTGGATGAAGGGAGGAGATAGCAAAAATTGGAGCGATTTTTTGCCAGGTAAGTAGAAGGAAGGCTGGGAGTAGGGGAAGTCCTGCTATTACTGGGGGAAATCAAAAATGAAATGGTGCTGCTCCTAATTTTAGGCATAATGCAATTGGTATTAGGATTTGTAGGCTGTTTGAGTGAAGTGTGGTTATTGCTGAGGCAATAAAAATTGTTGAGCCGAGGGCTTGTGGTACTAGGTATTTTGCTACTGTTTCTGATTCATTTGTAGTTTCTTTTAAGTACATTAGTGGGATGAATCCTAATATGTTAATTTCTAGGCCTATTCAAGTTATTAATCAGTTTGAGGAAGATAGGACTATACATGTACTTGCTACTATTAAGAATAAAAATAAAAATTTGTAGGGGGATTTCATTTATGTTTTGTTGGAGATATTAGTAGAAGCGGGGCTATTTTTAAGTGGGTGGCAACCTGTGGGAGTTGGAGGTGTGTTGATTGGTTGGTTTTCTTTTAAAGGGTTGTCGGTCAATGAGAGATTAGTAAATAAAAATTTTTCTGGTGTTTCGTGGGGGAGGTTTGGTAGGAGAATTATAAGGGGGAGTATGATAATTAGGATAATAATTGCTTTTTGTATTTTTTTGTGGAGGGGTATGTTTTTAAGTCAGGTTTTTATTTTAATAACCAAAGTTAGTGGATTGGTAGCCAAGTGCACTAGTGTGCTCTTTTGACGTGAAAAGTCAACGTGCAGGTGGATAACACTTAATTGGTTATAGAAAAGTAAAAGGAGTCAAACCTCTTTTTACGTGGTTAGAAGCCACGTATTAGCTCGGCTATTTTTCCTGTAAGAAAAGGATGAGTGAGTCGAACACTCTCTTTTTGATTTCAAGACAAATATTCTCCGAGGATCCTTTTAGGGTGTGGTTAAGTTAAGTAAGTTTAGGGTCGTAGAAAGGTGGTTCTAGAGTTATGGTCTCAATAGTTGATTGCAAATCAGGTCTTTTTTTTAAAGTATAGAACTTTTAATTAGTTTATTGTGGGTGTGTTGATGTAGGGAAGGTAATTGCTTTGCTTAAATATTGGTTTGTTGTTTATTGAAGTTTTTGGTAAAAGTTGCGAATGAAATTATTACAATGGGGGGGCGAAATAGTTTAAATTAAAATAACAGATTGTGGTTCTGTAGATAGAGAATTACTTTTCGTTAAGGTTAGGATGGTGGAGTTTATTTAATTTGTCTATAAGACAAAAATGGAAATGGTAATATTGAGGGTGTTGTTATCTGTTTTGTTAGGTTTTGTGTTGTTGTTGGTTGGTTTATTTTTAGGAGTGTCTGTGTTAGGTAGTCGAGAGAAGTCAAGTCCATTTGAGTGTGGATTTGATCCAATTGGATCTTCTCGAGTACCTTTTTCTTTGCGGTTTTTCTTGTTGGCTGTTGTTTTTGTGGTTTTTGATGTGGAAATTGTTTTGTTGTTTCCGGTTGTAATAGTAATAGGGGGTTATTGAATGTGAATTGGTGGTTATTTGGTTTTATCTTTTTTTTTAGTTTTGTTGTTTGGTGGGGTTATTCATGAGTGGCGTGAGGGATCTTTGGAGTGGGAGAGTTAGTGTTGGGTGATGTAGTAAAATTTGGCAGGTTAGTGTGTTTGTTGTAATGATAGATAAGGTAATAATAAGTGGAGGATGAGCTTTTGAGGTCAGTTAGGGTTTCAGGATAGTTTTAGTGGTTTAGGATTTGAGTTGGTGTTTTTTCATGATCATGCTATGTTTGTTCTTGTGTTGGTTTCTTCTTTTGTGGGTTATATAATGGTTTGTTTATTGAAGAGTAGGTTGTCTTCTCGATTTGTTATGGAGGCTCAAGGGTTGGAAGCTGCTTGGACTATAGCTCCAGGGTTGTTATTGTTGGTTTTGGCTATTCCGTCTGTTCGATTGTTGTATTTGTTAGATGAGGTTGGAGGGCCTGTAGTTAGGGTGAAGGCGATTGGGCATCAGTGGTATTGAAGTTATGAGTTTGGTGACGGAACGGATCTTATTGGGTTTGATTCTTATATAGTGAGTATGGGTGATATAAGAGGGGGGGGTTATCGTCTTTTGGAGGTTGATAATCGGTGTGTGTTGCCTTATGGGGTTGATAGGCGAATTCTTGTAAGGTCTGCTGATGTTATTCATGCTTGGGCTCTTCCTTCGATTGGTGTAAAAGTTGATGCTGTTCCTGGTCGTATTAATCAGTTAGGCGTACATTTGGTAAGATCTGGTGTGATGTATGGGCAGTGTAGTGAGATTTGTGGGGTAAATCATTCTTTTATACCTATTGGGTTGGAGAGGGTTTCTCCTAAGGTGTTTTATCATTGGTTGGTTTCTTAGTTTTGTTGTGATGTTTGCGGTGATTGTGTTCTACAAACCATAAAGATATTGGTACTTTGTATTTGTTGTTGGCTTTGTGGTCTGGTTTGATTGGTTTGGCTTTAAGTCTTTTAATTCGGGCTGAGTTAGGGCAACCTGGTAGGTTGTTAGGGGATGACCAATTATATAATGTAATTGTAACAGCACATGCTTTTATAATAATTTTTTTTTTGGTTATGCCAATGATGATTGGTGGTTTTGGTAATTGACTTATTCCTCTTATAATTGGCGCTCCTGATATGGCTTTTCCTCGGTTGAATAATTTGAGTTTTTGATTATTGGTGCCGGCTTTATTTTTGTTATTAAGTTCTTCTTTAGTGGAGAGTGGTGTTGGGACTGGGTGAACGGTTTATCCACCATTATCTGGAAATGTGGCTCATTCTGGGGCTTCGGTGGATTTGGCTATTTTTTCTTTACATCTTGCTGGTGCTTCTTCTATTTTGGGGGCTATTAATTTTATTTCTACTGTTGGAAATATGCGATCTCCTGGGTTGGTTGCTGAGCGAATTCCGTTGTTTGTGTGAGCTGTTACAGTAACAGCGGTTTTGTTGGTTGCGGCATTGCCTGTTTTGGCTGGTGCTATTACTATATTGCTTACTGATCGTAATATTAATACGTCTTTCTTTGATCCTGTGGGGGGAGGCGACCCTATTTTGTATATACATCTTTTTTGGTTTTTTGGGCATCCTGAGGTGTATATTTTAATTTTACCTGGATTTGGTATGATTTCTCATATTGTTATACATTATGCTGGAAAGAAGCAGGTGTTTGGGTATTTGGGGATAGTGTATGCTATTGTTTCTATTGGGGTTTTGGGATTTATTGTTTGGGCTCATCACATATTTACTGTTGGGATGGATGTTGATACTCGAGCTTATTTTACTGCTGCCACAATGATTATTGCTGTACCTACGGGGATTAAGGTTTTTAGGTGGCTGGCTACTATTCATGGGTTTGTTAGTAAGACTGAGCCTCCTATTTTATGAGCTTTAGGTTTTATTTTTTTATTTACTGTGGGTGGATTAACTGGTATTGTATTGTCCAATTCTTCTTTAGATATTGTTTTACATGACACTTATTATGTGGTAGCTCATTTTCATTATGTGTTGAGGATGGGAGCTGTTTTTGCGCTATTTAGGGCTTTTAGGTATTGATATCCTTTGATTTCTGGGGTGACTTTCCATGTAGTTTGAAGAAAAGTTCATTTTATTTTAATATTTGTGGGTGTTAATTTAACTTTTTTTCCACAACATTTTTTAGGGTTAGCTGGTATGCCTCGACGATATTCTGATTATCCTGATAGATTTGGTAAGTGAAATGTGGTATCTTCTTGAGGTTCTTTAATTTCTTTTGTTTCTGTGTTGTTGTTTATGTTTATACTGTTTGAGTCATTTGTTTCTCAGCGATCTGTTGTGTGGGGTAGGGCATTGAGGACTTCTTTTGAGTGGCAAGATGGGGTGTTTCCTGCATCATTTCATTCAAATGGTCATACAGCTAAGGTTGTGTTTTTAGAATAG